GGAGGACGGGTTATTCACATTTCATTTGATGGTCAGAGGCGAATTGAAAGCTAAGCAGTGGTCATTCTAAAGATCCCCCGGGGAAAAATAGAGATGTCTCCTACGTTACCCGTAATATGTGGAAGTATCGACGTAATTTCATAGAGTCATTCGGTCTGAATGCTACATGAAGAACATAAGCCAGATGACGGAACGGGGAGACCTAGGATGTATAAGATCATAACATGAGTGATTCGGCAGATTTGGATTCCTATATATCCACTCATGTGGTACTTCATCATACGATACGATTCATATAAGATCCATCTGTCTAGATATCATCATAGACATCCAGAAAGCCGTATGCTTTGGAAGAAGCTTGTACAGTTTGGGAAGGGGTTTTTATTGATCAAAAAGAAGAATCTACTTCAACCGATATGCCCTTAGGCACAGCCATACATAACATAGAAATCACACTTGGAAAGGGTGGACAATTAGCTAGAGCAGCAGGTGCTGTAGCGAAACTGATTGCAAAAGAGGGTAAATCGGCCACGTTAAGATTACCATCTGGGGAGGTCCGTTTGATATCCAAAAACTGCTCAGCAACAGTCGGACAAGTGGGTAATGTTGGGGCGAGCCAGAAAAGTTTGGGTAGAGCCGGATCTAAGTGTTGGCTAGGTAAGCGTCCTGTAGTCAGAGGAGTGGTTATGAACCCTGTAGACCATCCCCATGGGGGTGGTGAAGGGAGGGCCCCGATTGGTAGAAAAAAACCCACAACCCCTTGGGGTTATCCTGCGCTTGGAAGAAGAAGTAGGAAAAGGAATAAATATAGTGATAGTTTGATTCTTCGTCGCCGTAAATAGGAATATGAATATGGAAAATCCAATAGAATAGGTTTCTTCGTATTTACAAAAGAAATAAGGAAGAATCAACAACTGTGACACGCTTACCCCCAAAAAATCCTTTTGTAGCTAATCATTTATTGAGAAAAATTGATAAACTAAACATGAAGGAGGAAAAAGAGATAATATTAACTTGGTCCCGGGCATCTACTATTATACCCACAATGGTCGGACATACAATTGCTATCCATAATGGAAAAGAACATTTACCTATTTACATAACAGATAGTATGGTCGGTCACAAATTGGGAGAATTCGCGCCTACTCTGACTTTCAACGGACACCCGAAAAGGGATAATAGATCTCGCCGTTAATTTCATAAAGTGAAGTAGGCACTCATCATTCATTGGTGGGAGGTGAACCTTATGTCAAAATGGAGAAAGCGGGAGAAGGTTTTGCAAAAGATGAAGACGAAGAAGAGCTTAATTACACAAGTAAAAGCTGTAGCTCAAAATATCCGTATGTCTGCTCACAAAGCACGAAGAGTCGTTGATCAGATCCGTGGGCGTTCCTACGAAGAAACGCTTATGCTACTCGAACTCATGCCTTATCGAGCATCTTATCCAATTTTCAAATTGGTTTATTCCGCAGCAGCAAATGCTAGTCACAATAAAAGTTTCAACGAAGCCGATTCAGTCATTAGTAAAGCCGAAGTCAATGAGGGTACTATCATGAAAAGGTTAAAACCTCGGGCTCGAGGACGTAGTTATCCGATAAAAAGACCCACCTGTCATATAACTATTGTAGTGAGGGATAGCTCCCAAAAGAAAACGGATAAAATATCTATTTAGAAACAAAAGATATATGGAAAAACCTTATAATAGAGAAATATTTAGAGAACGGGAGGAAGAGAGAACAAAAATATGGGTCAAAAAATAAATCCACTTGGTTTACGACTTGGGGAAACCCAAAAGCATCGCTCCCTTTGGTTCGCACAATCAAAAAGTTATTCTCTGGGTCTCCAGGAAGATGAAAAAATACGGGATTGTATCAAGAAGTATGTACAAAAAAATAGGAGAATATCCTCGGTTTTTGAAGGAATTGCACATATAGAAATTCAAAAAAAAATCGATTTGATTCAGATCATTATCCATATTGGATCCCCAAATTTATTAAAAGAGAGTCGAACACGAGGAATTAAAGAATTACAGATCAATGTACAAAAAGGATTGAATTCTGTGGACTGGAAACTTAACATTGCTATCACAAAAGTTACAAAACCTTATAGACAACCTAATTTTCTTGCAGAATATATAGCTCTGCAATTAAAGAATAGAGTTTCCTTTCGAAAGGCAATGAAAAAAGCTATTGAATTAACTAAAAAAGCGGATACAAAAGGAATTCAAGTGCAAATAGCAGGGCGTATCGACGGAAAAGAAATTGCACGCGTCGAATGGATCAGAGAAGGTAGGGTACCCCTACAAACCATTCGAGCTAAAATTGATCATTGTTCCTATACAGTTCGAACTATCTATGGAGTATTAGGAATCAAAATTTGGATATTTGTAGACAAGCAATAATGGGACTTTCCTTGCCATTCTATTCAGTGATAGAACAAAAAGAAAAAGGGCAAACTATTTTTTTTATCCTCAATGAAAAGTGAGCAATTATAATTATATAGGGTTGAATAAAAAATTCGATTGAACTTTTGGTAGAATTGCTATGCTTAGTGTGTGACTCGTTGGTTTTTCTTTAGAGTTGGGAATCCAAAAAATGGACTGGACCCTAACTAATAACTATAGAACTTATAACCAGCTCATTGCTTCGTATTATCGATATCCAAGGAACCAGTTACTATATGATGTGTCGATCATATAGTTGTAGCAACTGAAATCTTTTTTCATAAATGAAAAATTTCATTCATTATGGGTTGTGAAGTGAAAATATAGGGATGTGGGTAAATGGAAGGATGAGAGAAAGAGAGAAGGAAAATCTAAATGATATAGAATTCCAATATGTATGGTCTATTATAAATAATCTCATACCAATAAAAGGCAGTGTGATAAAGCATCAATACGGATTCTTCCATAATTAGACAATTCATAGAAAAAAATACAAATAATAAAGAGCTTCGAGTCAATAGAGACTGAGGAAATTGACTTGGGAACGAATTGGAATTGTGGAGCTCCATTGCTGAGTTCAGGCCTAGCCATTAATTGAGAAGCTATGGGAACGACGGAACCTATGACTGCAGAAGATTCTATTGAAAACGGAATCCCAATGATTCATTGGGTGGGATGGCGGAACCAACCGGGAACCCATTGATTTATTATGAGAGGCGATGGGTTAACCCTACAAATGAAGCAAAGATGAAAAGAGTAAATATTCGCCCGCGAAATCCCTATTGAATTGCAAATTATTAGCCGATTCGGTAAGGGTCAAGGATTCATTATAAACAAAAAAAGGCATTATTTTATATATATATATAGATAGATAGAAAATATATATATAGATATATATAAATATATATATCGAAATATAGAAAGATCTATATATCCGTATACATAAAGTATACAAGATATACGGATTCCTACGTAACAGATTCAATATCAATAAATCCCACGATTTAGTGTATTTTTTTTTTTTTTTTCAAAAAATACACGTGTATCTGTAATATTGTTGAATCGTTTCATTCGCGAGGAGCCGGATGAGAAGAAACTCTCATGTCCGGTTCTGCAGTAGAGATGGGATTGAGAAACAACCATCAACTATAACCCCAAAAGAACCAGATTCCGTAAACAACATAGAGGAAGAATGAAGGGAATATCTTATCGAGGCAATCATATTTGTTTCGGGAAATATGCTCTTCAGGCACTTGAACCCGCTTGGATCACATCTAGACAAATAGAAGCAGGGAGACGAGCAATAACACGATATGCGCGCCGTGGTGGAAAAATATGGGTACGCATATTTCCCGACAAACCCGTGACTGTAAAACCTACGGAAACACGTATGGGTTCGGGGAAAGGATCCCCCCAATACTGGGTCTCTGTTGTTAAACCGGGTCGAATACTTTATGAAATGGGTGGAGTATCCGAAACGGTAGCCAGAGCAGCTATTTCAATAGCTGCATACAAAATGCCTATACGAACGCAATTCATTATTGCGAGATAGGGGTGTGGAACCGGATATTTGTGATGAAAAAGACAATCGCAGATTTATATTTCCTTATTTCTATTTTTGGAAAGACAATATTTCTTTCTTTTTTCCTTCGACCTTGGTATTGAAAGAAGAGATTCAATTCAAAAAAAAAAAATGATATGATTCAACCTCAGACCCATTTGAATGTAGCGGACAACAGCGGGGCTCGAGAATTGATGTGTATTCGAATCATAGGAGCTAGTAATCGCCGATATGCTCGTATTGGTGACGTTATTGTTGCTGTAATCAAAGAGGCAGTGCCCCATATGCCTCTCGAAAGATCAGAAGTGATCAGGGCTGTAATTGTACGTACCCGTAAAGAACTCCGACGTGACGACGGTATGATAATACGATATGATGACAATGCAGCAGTTGTCATTAATAAAGAAGGAAATCCAAAAGGAACTCGAGTTTTTGGAGCAATCGCTCGAGAATTGAGACAGTTGAATTTTACTAAAATAGTCTCATTAGCTCCTGAAGTATTCTAAATACTAGTGGGTGGGACTATGATATAGTCGGTTATCTGAAATAGATCAACCAGTAGATTGTGTTTCAGGCATATACTTTTAACAATTCGTAAATAAATAATGAAAAATTCACATAAAAAAAAAAAAAACAAAACATGTTGATTATATCAAAACGAGGAGGCACCAATAATTCTAGTTCGATATGAATAGGGATACTATTGCCGATATATTAACTTTTCTAAGAAATGCCGACACGGATAAAAAAGGAACGGTTCGAATAGCATCCACTAAGATCACCGAAAGCATTGTGAAAATACTTCTACGAGAGGGTTTTCTTGAAAACGTTAGAAAACATCGGGAAAACAACAAATCTTTCTTGGTTTCAACCCTGCGACATAGAAGAAATAGGAAAGGAACATATAGAAAGATTTTCAAGCGTATCAGCCGACCCGGTCTACGAATCTATTCCAACTATCGACGAATTCCTAGAATTTTGGGTGGAATGGGAGTTGTAATTCTTTCGACTTCTCGAGGTATAATGACAGATCGAGAAGCTAGACTAGAAGGAATTGGAGGGGAGGTTTTGTGTTATATATGGTGATCCCTTGGGTATCCGAATTGGATCCGCAACTTCGTCTATTTATGACAAAAGAGAGGAAGGATAGGTTGTTTAATATCACCCGCCCTTACCTTTATTTTATTAGTTTCTGGTTCAAGGAGGTTACTCGAAATGAAAGAGAAAGAAAAAAAATCGATTTATGAGGGTTTAATTACTGAATCGCTTTCAAATGGTATGTTTCGGGTTCGTTTAGATAACGAAGATCTGATTCTCGGTTATATTTCGGGGAAGATCCGACGAAATTTTATACGGATACTACCAGGAGATAGAGTTCTAATTGAGGTGGGCCCTTATGATTCAACCAGGGGACGTATAGTTTATAGACTTCCCAAGAAAGATAAAGATAAAGATTCGAACAACAATTAGGTGTGAGTGACTTTTTAAACATTCCTTCGTGGAAATACAATTCGAGGTTCAAAATTTCAAGAGATTTATTTTCTTACAAGGAATAGATTCGGAATTAAGGCGAGGAATAAAAAATATGAAAATAAGGGCCTCGGTTCGTAAAATTTGTGAAAAATGTCGACTGCTCCGTAGGAGGAGACGAGTTGTAGTAATTTGTTTCAATCCGAGACATAAACAGAGACAAAAGTAATCTCTCTAAAAATAAAAATGGATTTTCTAAAGGACCCGATGGACAAATAAAGGATCCGTTTTGATATGAAATGGATATATCCGTATATCTTTGACTCATATTTATGAGATGATAAAATATGACAAAAACTAGACCAAGAATTGGTTCACGTAGGTGGGGGCGTATTGGTTCACGTAAGAGTGGACGTAGAATACCAAAAGGAGTTATTCATGTTCAAGCGGGTTTCAACAATACTATTGTTACTGTTACAGATGTGCTAGGTCGGGTGGTTTCTTGGTCCTCCGCTGGTACTTGTAGATTCAGAGGACCAAGAAAAGGGACACCATTTGCTGCCCAAACCGCAGCAGGAAATGCTATTCGTACAGTAGTGGATCAGGGTATGAAACGAGCAGAAGTCAGGATAAAGGGTGCTGGTATCGGAAGAGATGCAGTATTACGAGCTATTCGTAAAAGTGGTATACTTGTAAGTTCCATACGTGACGTAACCCCTCTTCCACATAATGGATGTAGGCCTCCTAAAAAAAGACGTGTGTAGAAATAATAATTGAGCGGATTTCAATTATATAGAAAGAAACACTTCAATCAGCTGCAAAAAATGAAAAAAAAAAAAAGAAAAAATATTACTTACGCTTTCTCATAGAACTTTTGTTTATTAAAGAATTAAAAAAAAAAAAAAAAAAAAATGACTCAAGAAAAATTCGAAGTATCCACTAGGACACCGCGTTGGAAGTGTATTGAATCAAGAACCGACAGTAAGCGACTTCATTATAGCCGTTTCATTTTGTCTCCACTTATGAAAGGCCAAGCGGATACAATAGGTATCGCGATGCGAAGAGCTTTGCTTGGAGAAATAGAAGGAACGTGTATCACGCGTGCCAAATTTGAAAACGCACCGCACGAATATTCTATGATATCTGGTGTTGAAGAATCAGTATATGAAATTTTAATGAATTTGAAAAAGGTTGTATTGAGAAGTGATCTGTATGGAACTCGCAACGCATCTATTTGCGCCAAGGGTCCTGAAATCATAACTGCTCGACATATCATCTTACCACCCTCTGTGGAAATAGTTGATACTGCACAGCATATAGCTAGCCTGACGAAACCAATTGATTTGCGTATTGAATTACAAATCGAGAGGGGTCGCCGTATGAAAACCACGAAAGACTATCAAGATGGAAGTTTTCCTATAGATACTGTCTCCATGCCTGTTCGAAATGCGAATTATAGTATTCATTCTTTTGGAAATGAAAAACAAGAAATACTTTTTCTCGAAATATGGACGGATGGAAGTTTAACTCCTAAAGAAGCACTTTACGAAGCTTCTCGTAATTTGATTAATTTATTTATTCCTTTTCTAGATGCGGAAGAACAGGATCTAAATTTTGATCTAGAAGACGATCAAAGGGGGTTTCAAGGCAGGTTTCATACATACCCCCTTTTTACCTGTAGTTATAAACTACATAATCTAACCTTTAATTATAAACTACTAAATATAACTAAAATGGAAAGAAAAGAGGTATTAAAATATATTTTTATCGACCAATTAGGATTAAGTCGCAGGACTTATAATTGTCTAAAAAGGTCCAATATACATACATTATCGGAACTTTTGAATCTCACCCACAAGGATCTTGTGAGAATGAGAATTGACCTTCCTGTAGAAGATATAAAACAGATATTAGACTTTCTAGAGAAGCATTCCCTATTTGATGAACCTAAGAATAAGAATCAGTTTTAAATCCGTTGGATTTATTTCATCTCTTTCTGATTAGAAAAATAAAAGTAGAAAATAAA